GGAACAATAGTCTGATTGGAGTAGATACACGAATAGCTTTAAATACAAGAAGCCAAGTGGGCGGATTAGTCCGAGTGGAGAGAAAAAAAAAAAGGATTGAACTGAAAATCTTTTCTGGAGATATCCATTTTCCTGGAGAGACAGATAAGATATCCCGACACAGTGGCATCTTGATACCCCCAGGAACAGGAAAAACAAATTCTAAGGAATCCAAAAAATTGAAAAATTGGATCTATGTCCAACGGATCACACCTACTAAGAAAAAGTATTTTGTTTTAGTTCGACCCGTAGTGACATATGAAATATCGGACGGTATAAATTTAGCAACACTCTTCCCCCCGGATCTGTTACAAGAAAGGGATAATATACAACTTCGAGTTGTCAATTATATTGTTTACAGAAATGGCAAACCAATTCGGGGAATTTCTGATACAAGTATTCAATTAGTTCGGACTTGTTTAATTTTGAATTGGGACCAAGACAAAAAAAGTTCTTCTATCGAAGAGGCTCATACTTCCTTTGTTGAAGTAAGTACAAATGGTCTGATTCGAGATTTCCTAAGAATTGACTTAGTGAAATTCCCTATTTCGTATCTCAGAAAAAGGAATGATCCCTCAGGCTCAGGATTGATCTCAGATTCAGATAATGTGTCAGATTACACCAATAGCAATCCCTTTTATTCCAAGACAAAAATTCAACAATCACTTAGCCAAAATCAAGGAACTATTCGCACGTTGTTAAATAAAAATAAGGAATGCCCATCTTTGATAATTTTGTCATCATCTAATTGTTTCCGAATGGGTCCATTCAACGCTGGAAAATATCACAATGTGATAAAAGAATCAATTAAAACAGATCCTATAATTCAAATTAGGAATTTGATTGGCCCTTTAGGAACAGTCCTTCAATTTTTGAATTTTTATTCATTTTACTATTTAATAACTCATAATCCTATTTTGGTAACTAAATATTTGCAACTTGAAAATTTAAAACAGACTTTTCAAGTAATTAACTATTATTTAATGGATGAAAATGGGAGAATTTTGAATCCCGATTCATGCAGTAACATCGTTTTGAATTCATTCAATTTGAATTGGTATTTTTGTCATCCTAATTATTATCATAATAATTTTGAAGAAAGATCTACAATAATTAGTCTTGGACAGTTTATTTGTGAAAATGTATGTATAGCCAAAAACGGACCCCATCTCAAATCGGGTCAAGTTTTGATTGTTCAAGTTGACTCTGTAGTAATAAGATCCGCCAAGCCTTATTTGGCCACTCCAGGAGCAACTGTTCATGGTCATTATGGAGAAATCCTTTACGAAGGAGATACATTAGTTACATTTATATATGAAAAATCGAGATCCGGTGATATAACGCAGGGTCTTCCAAAAGTGGAACAAGTGTTAGAAGTGCGTTCAATTGATTCAATATCGATGAACCTAAAAAAAAGAATTGAGGGTTGGAACGAGCATATAAAAAAAATTCTTGGAATTCCTTGGGGATTCTTGATTGGGGCTGAGCTAACTATAGTGCAAAGTCGTATATCTTTGGTTAATAAGATCCAAAAGGTTTATCGATCCCAGGGGGTGCAAATCCATAATAGGCACATAGAAATTATTGTACGCCAAATAACATCAAAGGTGTTGGTTTCAGAGGATGGAATGTCTAATGTTTTTTTACCTGGAGAACTAATTGGATTGTTGCGAGCGGCGCGAACGGGGCGCGCTTTGGAAGAATCGATCTGTTACCGCGCCATCCTATTGGGAATAACAAGGGCATCTTTGAATACGCAAAGTTTCATATCTGAAGCGAGTTTTCAAGAAACTGCTCGAGTTTTAGCCAAAGCTGCTCTCCGGGGCCGTATCGATTGGTTGAAAGGCCTAAAAGAGAACGTTGTTATAGGGGGGATGATACCCGTTGGTACCGGATTCAAAGGATTAGTGCATCGTTCAAGGCAACATAAGAACATTCCTTTGAAAACCAAAAAGAAGAATTTTTTCGAGGGGGAAATCAGAGATATTTTGTTCCACAACAGAGAATTATTTGATTCTTCTATTTCAAAGAAGTTTCATGATACATCAGAACAATCATTTAGAGGATTTAATGATTCCTAAAAGTGGATTCATACTTTTTAAATTTGAATTAAAAAAAAACTCTTTATTTATGGTCATTTTATGTGGTAATCGAAATAAAGATAATAACGAATAGAGGGTAGGGGTTTGGATCGTGTATCGACATCGACACGGCCAATCTACGGTAGAAGAAAATGTTCCATCGGAACAATTATTTAGTTCAGGGCAACCTCGTCGCTTTTTTTTTTTCAAAAAAAAGCGGAAGTGGGGGGGAGAAATGACAAGAAGATATTGGAATATCAATTTGGAAGAGATGATGGAAGCGGGAGTTCATTTTGGTCATGGTACTAGGAAATGGAATCCTAGGATGGCACCTTATATTTCTGCCAAGCGTAAAGGTATTCATATTACAAATCTTACTA